TTGGGACCAAGGTGTTGAGATTTTTTGGATTCTTCAAGTTAAAGTAGATGCATCGTTATTTTGGTTTAGGGGTGGTTTGTTGAAATTCTAATTGGAGTGGAAGGATTCTTCTGTGAAGGGGTGGGTTGGGCTACTACGCTGGTATCAGCGTAAATTATTAGTACTCTGCATAGAGTGAATGGCTTTCTATTGTTTGCTGGGGTCAGGCAAAGTTATAAGTGATTACAAAGTTCTAGTTAAGTAGCAGTGCGGGAGTTCTTGTTTTTGGGGTTTGGCAAGAGCGGATATACCAAGAATCTGTGAAGGCTAGGATGGGGGGTAGGGGGGTTTGTCTTGAATGTTTGGTATGTAGGAATGCGTATACGCGTATACGTGTATACGTGTATACGTGTATACGTGTATACGTGTATACGTGTATACGTGTATACGTGTATACGTGTATACGTGTATACGTGTATACGTGTATACGTGTATACGTGTATACGTGTATACGTGTATACGTGTATACGTGTATACGTGTATACGTGTATACGTGTCATACATACTGACGTACGAGCGTGGGTGTGGGTTCACATGCATATACGTGTATGCTACGTGCGTGTACATGTGTTGAAATTGTTTATGTCCTTCAAGCATGAATCAAATAGCCACTTATGGTAGTAATGCGGGCGGTGGAATACACTTATGTCCTTCGAGCATGAATTTTATGTCCTTCGGGCATGGACTTCACAGTCAATTGTGATAATTATGAGGGTGAAGGAGGTACACGTTAAGTCCAGCTACAATCAATGGTCTGGGCGCAGGCCGGCCGGTTTTCGGCGTAGGCCATGGTGAGTCCCTGCATCCCCGAAAATTAAAAAATACCAAGGGCCTGACAGTTCAGTTATGACTAATCACGGGTTGTTCAGTAACTAATCCATCGAGATGTCTTATTTAAGGGGAACGAGTGGGCGGGTATAGTTGATATGGCCCTGAAGTAAGAACCAGATGCCAGGTATAGTTTCAGTTTAGTCACCCCCAAGTGTAATGGGCCCGGAGCGAGAAGAGGGGCATTATGCGGGCGGGTTGCTGGTTTCACGGAGGATGGTAGAAGCCCTAGGAACTGTGGAAGGGGATATCCGTGTTGACAAGGACTACGAAACTTGATGCGCAGGTGTTCGATTAATAGATCAATGTTTTATGTCAGGTAAATAGGGTGTATGTACTCATGTAACTTCAAGGATTTTGGGTACTCGAGAATATCCATGGGGAAAAGAGGTTAATGTGGATTATACATATAAATGTCCTATGTACTGTATATAATAGTATGTACTTGCTAATATGCATGTGGACAAGAGCTTTATGCACGATATACATAGACGTGTTGCGTGGGTTTCCCGCGAGGAAGACTGTAATATGTTGTATGGGGGGGAGCATGCAATGCGCGGAGCACATAGGTTGAGTGTTTTTTGTTTATGGGTAAGTCGAAGTAACAATCTGACAAGGAATAGTTTATGTAGAATCTCAGCTTTGGGTGTTGAAGGTGGAGTATGGTGCTTCTTCCTTGAGGTTGCCCTGGGGAGGGGGAGGGGCTCCATTTTCGGCTTACAAGGCCGGTGTAATGAGTATACTACAAGGGCTCTTCATTTGAGTATTTTGTTTTCGATGAGGCGTGCTATTGGTATAATAAAGGTTATAAGGGAGAAATACAGGATGGATGCTATTTGTCCGATAATAATAAAGGGGTTTTCGACGGGTTGTCCTCCGATTCATGTAAGGGTAAATAGGTCTGCTACCAGGATTCAGAACAGGAGTTGGCTCAAGGGACGGAATGTTATGGTTTGTTGTTTGGTGGAGTATAGGAAGGGGATGATTACTAGGATTAAAATAGATAGGAGTAGGGCTACTACCCCTCCGAGTTTGTTAGGGATGGATCGCAGGATGGCGTAGGCAAAGAGGAAATATCATTCTGGCTTGATGTGGGGTGGGGTGTTGAGGGGGTTTGCTGGGGTGTAGTTGTCAGGGTCTCCTAGTAGGTCCGGGTGAAAGAGTGTTAGTGTTGTGAGAGATAGAAGGAGGAGTAGGAAGCCTAGTAGGTCTTTGGTGGTGTAGTAGGGGTGAAACGGGATTTTGTCAGGGTTTGAGGATGTGCCGAGTGGGTTGGTGGATCCTGTTTCGTGAAGAAAGAGAAGGTGGATTATAACTAGGGCTAAGATGATAAAGGGTAAAATGAAGTGTAGTGCGAAGAATCGGGTTAGAGTGGCTTTGCCGACAGAGAAGTCACCTCAGATTCATTGTACTAGGTCGGTGCCGATGTAGGGAATTGCTGAGAGTAGATTTGTAATTACCGTAGCGCCTCAGAATGATATTTGTCCTCATGGGAGGACATAGCCTATGAAGGCCGTGGCTATTGTCGAGAGTAATAAGATGGTGCCGAGGTTTCAGGTCTCTAGTAGAGTGAAAGAGCCGTAGTATAGGCCACGGCCTACGTGAATAAATAGGCATAGGAAGAATATGGATGCTCCGTTGGCGTGGAGATAGCGGATAACTCAGCCGTAGTTCACATCTCGGCAAATGTGGGCTACGGAGGAGAATGCGGTTGTTGTATCTGCTGTATAGTGTATGGCCAGGAATAGGCCTGTGGTAATTTGGATGGTCAGACAGGCTCCTAGTAGGGAACCAAAGTTTCATAGGGAGGAAATGTTAGGAGGTGTAGGGAGGTCAATAAGTGAGTTGTTAATAATTTTTATAAGGGGGTGGTTTTTTCGAATGTTGGTCATTTGTGTTTTTGTAGTTGAAATACAACGATGATTTTTCATGTCATTGGTCATGGTTAGATTCCATGTAAAAATTATGGTATATATAATGTTTTTGTTAAGTGTGATTTTTGTTTTGGGCTTTGTAAGTTTTTCGTCGAAGCCTTCTCCTATTTATGGAGGTGTTGGGTTAATTGTTAGTGGGGCTGTAGGGTGTGTAATTGTTGTGGGTTTTGGGGGTACTTTTGTGGGTTTAATGGTATTTTTGGTTTATTTAGGGGGTATATTGGTGGTGTTTGGGTATACTACGGCGATAGCCACTGAAGAATACCCAGAAACTTGGGGTTCTAGTGCTGTTGTTTTGGGGTCTATGTTGGTTGGGGTAATTATGGAATTGTTGATGGTAGTTTGGGTGATAGGGGAGGGTGATTTTGGGGTGGTGGTTGGTTTTGGTGATTTGGAGGATTGAATTGCTTTTGCGGATAAAGAGGTTAGTGTTGTTCGTGAGGATTCTTTGGGGGTGGCATCTCTTTATAATTATGTTAGTTGGTTTGTGGCTGTTGCAGGTTGGTTTCTGTTTATAAGTGTGTTGATTGTTATTGAAATTGTTCGGAGGGGGACTAGATGATAAGTAGAAGGGCCAGGAGTGCTGAGATGAGGGAGGAGAGAAAATATAGCTTGATTAGGCCCTTTTGGTTTGAGATGGTTGTAGAGGATAGTGCTTGTAGTTGTGATAAATTTTTTGGTATAATTTTTTCTAGTCAAATTAGGTCTAGTAGGAGAGACGCCGTGTTTTGGCTTATGGTGAGGTTATGTAGGGGAGTTGAACGGTGGGTGATTGTTGGGAAGAATCCTAATATACTTGAGAATTTGAGGGCGTGGGAGGGTGATTTAAGTTTTAGGTTGTTTGTTATGAGGTTTAACTCTATTGCTAGGATTAACCCCAGGACAGTTATGATTAGGGCTATTGTTTTCAGGTAAGTTGGCATTGTTATTTGTAAGGTGGTGAGGGGAGGGATATTACTTGATATGAAAAACCCAGCGAAGATGCTTCCGATTGCCAGGCGTTTAATCGAGTTGATTAATGGGGGATTGTTTTCGTTAATGATGGTTGGAACTGTAAATCGGGGTTGTTTTATTAGTGAATAGAAGATTGTTCGGGTACTGTAAACGGCGGTCAGGGAGGTTGCAATAAGTGTAATTGTTAGGGCTCAGGCGTTGGTGTTGGATATATTTATGGATTCGATGATAAGGTCTTTTGAGTAGAAACCTGTTAAAAAGGGTATACCTGTGAGTGCGAGGCTTCCTACGGTGAGGGAGGAAGCTGTGAAGGGTATGGCTTTGAAAAGACCACCTATTTTTCGAATGTCTTGTTCATTATTTAGACTGTGGATGATGGAGCCGGAGCATATAAATAGTATGGCTTTGAAGAAGGCGTGATTACAGATGTGGAGGAAGGCTAGATGGGGTTGGTTAATACCTAAAGTGACTATTATCAAGCCCAGTTGGCTTGAGGTGGAGAAGGCCACGATTTTTTTGATGTCGTTTTGTGTGAGAGCGCAAATTGCTGTGAATAGGGTGGTAGTGCTGCCCAAACACAGTATGAGTGTTTGGATTATGTTACTATTTTCTGTGATGGGGTGGAATCGGATTAAGAGAAAAATTCCTGCTACAACTATTGTGCTGGAGTGAAGTAGGGCTGAAACTGGGGTGGGTCCTTCCATTGCTGATGGTAGTCATGGATGAAGTCCAAATTGGGCGGATTTTCCGGTGGCTGCAAGGAGTAGGCCTATTAATGGGATTGGGCTTGGATTTTGGTTAAGTATAAATATTTGTTGAAGTTCTCAGGTATTAGAGTGTACTAAGAATCATGTCATTGCTAGGATAAATCCGATGTCTCCAATGCGGTTGTAAATAATGGCCTGAAGGGCTGCTGTGTTTGCGTCGGTTCGTCCGTATCATCAGCCGATCAGTAGAAAGGACATAATGCCAACGCCTTCTCAGCCGATGAAGAGTTGGAATAAGTTGTTGGCGGTTACTAGGATTAGTATGGTGATGAGGAATAGGAGGAGGTATTTAAAGAATAAGTTAATGTTTGGGTCTGATTGTATATATCACGTTGAGAATTCTATAATGGACCAAGTAACGAGCAGTGCTACTGGGATAAATAGTGTTGAAAAATAGTCTAGTTTTAGGCTAGTTGTTAGTTTTAGGGTTTGAATTGATATTCAGTGTCAGTTGGAAATGACTATTTCTTGTCCTGAAAAGATAAATAGTGTGGCCGGAATTAGGCTGATAAAGAAGGCGTAGGCAGTAATTAGTTTTACGTGGATAACGTAGGAGGTATTTTTGTGAATGTCTATGAGGTTCGTTAGAATAGGGTATGTAAGTATCATTAGTGTGATGAGAGCGAAGGGGGAATAAAGGTTAATTACTTTTATTTGGAGTTGCACCAATTTTTTGGTTCCTAAGACCAATGGATGACTACTATCCTTTAAAAGTTGAGGGAGCCATACTGTTATGTATGGGGTGCAGAGTTAGCAGTTCTTTCATTCTCTCTCGGTAGATAAGGGGTTTCGAGCCCTTATAGCTAAGTTCACAGTTTAGTGTTTTATTTAAACTATATCTACAGTATGTGGGTCCCATGAGGATTTTGGGATTTAGGGTTAGGAGGAGAAGGGGGAGGATGTGTATGGATATCAGGGTATTTTCTCGCGTGAGTGAAGGGCTGAAGTTTTGTATATGATATGGGGATTTACCTCGTTGTGTTGTTGTTAGTATATATAGTGAATATGTGGCGGTAACTAGTATATTTAGGCCCGTCAAGATGATCGTTGTATTAGATCATGAGAAGGCTGCTATGGTTACGAGTAGTTCTCCGATTAAGTTGATGGATGGTGGTAAAGCTAGGTTGCTTAGGCTGGCGAGGAGTCATCAGGTGCTTATCAGTGGAAGGAGAGCTTGAAGCCCTCGTGCTAGGAGTATTGTTCGGCTGTGAACGCGCTCGTAGTTGGAATTGGCAAGGCAGAATAATACTGAGGATGTAAGGCCATGAGCGATTATTAAAGTTGTTGCCCCTATGAGGCTTCATGGCGTTTGAATAAGGATGGCTACGATTACTAATGCCATGTGGCTAACCGATGAGTAGGCGATAAGTGATTTCAAGTCTGTTTGTCGTAGGCAGATTAAGCTGGTTATAATTATTCCTCATAAGCATAATATGAGGAATGGGTACGCCATAGACTTTGTTAGGGGATTAAGGATTATGGTAATACGTATTATTCCATAGCCCCCTAGTTTTAGGAGGATGGCTGCGAGGATTATAGATCCAGCAATGGGGGCTTCCACGTGGGCTTTAGGTAGTCACATGTGGAGACCGTAAAGGGGTATTTTGATTATAAAGGCTATAATGCATGCTGTTCATAGTAGATAATTGGATCACGAATTGGGCAATTCTTGTAGTCAGTAGGTTATTATGAAGAGGTTTAATGTGCCTATGGAGCTTTGGATATAGGATAATGCTACGAGTAATGGTAAGGATCCGGTGAGGGTATAAAACAGGAAATATAGGCCTGCGTTTAGTCGTTCTGTTTGGTTACCTCATCGGGTAATAATGACAAGGGTGGGAATTAATGTGGATTCAAATAGGATGTAAAATATAATTAGTTCAGTGGTCGCGAATGTCATGACTAGGAGTAGTTGTAGGGAGATAAGGGTGGAGAGGAAATGTTTTTTTCGTTCTCAGGGTTCTTTTGTGAGATGATATTGGCTTGCTACAACTGTAAGGGGGAGTAGTCATATTGTTAGAACTAGGAGGGGTGATGATAATGGGTCGGAGAAAAAAGTTGGTGAGAAGTTATTGCTGTTAGTATCGGCTTGACTAAATAGGAATAGGCTTATGAGACTGATTGTTAGACTATGCAAGGTGATGTTTATTCAGGTTATAGGGTTGGTGGAGTATCAAATTACTGGCAATAGTATGGCTGTTGGTACAATAATTTTTAGCATTGGAGGAGGTTGAGGTTTTGAATGAGATCTAGACCGTAGGTGTTGGATATTATTACTAGTAAGGCTAGGCCGACGGCTGCTTCACAGGCTGAAAATACTAATAGGAGAATGGGTATAATGAAAGATATTGTGGAGTGTAGATTTATAATGGTAAGAGTGCTTAAGACAAATATAGATAGTATTATGCCCTCTAGACATAATAGGGAAGATATTAGATGGGAGCGGAATACTAGTATTCCTGTGAGGGCAGTGGTGAAGGCTAGGATGATGTTGGTGGAGATTGAAGGCATGTGATAATTATGGGATTCATAATCTAATGAGTCGAAATCATTTATTTTATTTTAAACTAATTATCAATGTTATTCTTCTCATTCGAGTCCTTTTTGAAGTCATTCGTAGGTGAGGCCTGCAGCTAGGATAGAGATTACTGTAAGGGCCATTGTTAGTGTAAGTTTTAGATTGTTTGTTTGGGTCGCTCAGGGGAGTGGGAGGAGGAGGGCAATTTCTAGGTCGAATAGGAGGAATGTGATGGCTACTAGAAAGAATTTTATGGAGAATGGTAGGCGGGCAGATCCTATGGGGTCAAATCCGCATTCGTAGGGCTTGTATTTTTCTGTATATACGTTTAGTTGTGGTAGTCAGAATGCAACCATTACAAGGATTATGACTAGGAGGGTGTCGGTTATGAGAGTTAGTGGGAAGTTAATTATTCTTTTTCGGGTTATACCGAAGCTAACTGATTGGAAGTCAATTGTACTAAGTAATACTAAAAGAATAGGATCCTCATCAGTAAATGGACACATATAGGAATAGTCATACTACATCAACAAAGTGTCAATATCAGGCTGCGGCTTCAAAGCCGAAATGGTGATTAGAGGTAAAGTGGAATTTTATTTGACGGAGAAAGCAGGTGGTGAGGAAGGTGGATCCGATGATGACGTGCAAGCCATGGAAGCCTGTTGCTATGAAAAATGTCGACCCATATACTCCATCTGAGATTGTGAATGGTGTTTCAAAGTACTCTGAGGCTTGGAGAAGTGTAAAGTAGATGCCTAGGGAAATAGTGATGAGCAAAGCTTGGAGCATATGTGTTCGGTTTCCTTCTATTAAACTATGGTGAGTTCAGGTGATTGAAACACCTGAGGCTAGAAGTACAGCTGTGTTAAGAAGGGGAACTTCCAGAGGATTAAGGGGGTGGATGCCTGTTGGGGGTCAGCAGCCTCCGAGTTCAGGGGTGGGGGCTAGGCTTGAGTGGTAGAAGGCTCAGAAAAAGCCTGCAAAGAAGAATACTTCTGAGATGATAAATAGAATTATGCCATATCGAAGGCCTTTTTGGACCGTGGGAGTGTGGTGGCCTTGGAAGGTTCCTTCTCGTACAATATCTCGTCATCATTGATATATTGTCAATAAGTTGGTTAATAGTCCTAGGGACAAGAGGAAATTTGAGTTAAAGTGAAATCATATGATTAGACCAGATGTTATTAGGAGTGCCGAAAGGGCCCCTGTGAGGGGTCAAGGACTAGGATTAACTATATGATAGGCGTGAGTTTGGTGGGTCATTAAGTGTTATCATGTAAGTAAAGGCTTACTAGTAGGGTAAATACGTAGGCTTGAATTAAGGCAACGGCTAGTTCAAGGACTGTAAGGAGTACTAGAACGGTAAATGTTACTAAGGAAATGGCAGGGCTGATTGAAGTGAGTGCTAGGGTAGCCCCGCTAATTAGGTGTATGAGCAGGTGGCCTGCTGTAATATTGGCTGTTAGTCGTACGGCCAATGCTGCGGGTTGGATAAGGAGGCTAATAGTTTCAATAATAACTAATATGGGAATAAGAGGGGTAGGTGTACCTTGTGGTAGGAGGTGGGCCAGGGACGCCTTTGTTTTGTAACGGAAACCTGTAACGACTGTAGCTACCCATAGGGGAATAGCCATGCCTAGGTTTATTGATAGTTGTGTGGTAGGGGTGAATGAGTGAGGTAATAGACCAAGCAAATTGGTTGAACCAATAAATAGAATTAGTGAAATTAATATGAGGGCCCAGGTTCGTCCTTTGGTATTGTGTGTTGCTATTAGTTGTTTTAGCATTAGTTGAATTAATCATTGTTGTAGGGAGGCAAAGCGGTTACTAATAAGTCGGGAGGAGGAGGGGAAGAGGATGCTAGGGGTTAGGATGATGAGAATGACAATAGGAATTCCTACGATTGTAGGGGTTATGAAAGAGGAGAATAGATTTTCGTTCATTTTAATTCTCAGGGGTTTGCGCGGTTATGTTTGTTGGGGGTCTTTGATGCAGGGTTTAAGGGGTAATTAAGTTTTAGGATTTTTAGTTGGAAGACGATAAATAGGGTGAGGATCATAGAGGAGATTGTCACAAATCACGTTGATGTATTTAGTTGTGGCATTTCACTGTGGAAAGGTTTGTACTTTCAGTCTTTAACTTAAAAGGTTAATGCTTGTTAGCTTCACGGTGGGCTATAATATAGTCAGCAGTCATTCTTCAAAGTATTTTAGGGGAACTAGTTCGAGTGCAATTGGCATAAAGCTGTGATTTGCACCACAGATTTCTGAGCATTGGCCATAGTAGATACCTGGGCGAGAGGTTATTAGGGTGACTTGGTTCAAGCGTCCCGGGATGGCATCCGTTTTTACGCCTAAGGAAGGTACAGTTCATGAGTGAAGTACGTCTTCTGAGGAAATAAGTATTCGGATGGATATTTCTGTGGGTAGAGCGACTCGGTTATCGACTTCAAGTAGGCGAAGTTCTCCGGGCTTAAGATCCGATAGGGGGATTATATATGAGTCAAAGTTAAGGTTTTCGTAGTCGGTGTACTCATAGCTTCAGTATCATTGATGACCCATTGTTTTGAGGGTAAGAGAAGGTGTGGTGATTTCATCTATTATATATAGGATGCGCAAAGATGGGAGGGCAATGAGAATTAGGATGACTGCGGGTAAAATAGTTCATACTATTTCTACCCCCTGGGCGTCTACCGTACTTGTATGGGTGAGTTTAGTAGAGAGTATCAGGGAAATGACGTAGAGAACTAGAGAGCTGATAAGGAATACAATTATTAAAGTGTGGTCATGGAAATATAAAAGTTCTTCTATAATGGGGGAAGCGGCATCTTGAAATCCTAGTTGGATTGGGCAAGCCATTAAGATATACGGGGGTTTAACCTGTAAGTTAACTCTGACAAAGTTATGTAATTGTTTTACTAATACCTTGATTTGGAGAAAGTCATGATGGTTATGTGGTTGGCTTGAAACCAATTATAGGGGGTTCAATTCCTTCCTTTCTCATCTATGCTTTTACGTAAGCAGGTTCTTCAAATGTGTGGTAGGGTGGTGGGCAGCCATAAAGTCATTCTAAGTTTGTTGATGTTAATTCCACTGTTGAAATTTCTCGCTTTGAGGCAAAAGCTTCTCAGATTATGAAAACCATTAATATTACCGCTGTTAGGGAGATGAAAGATCCGATTGATGAAATTATATTTCATGTGGTGTAAGCATCAGGGTAGTCGGAGTAACGGCGAGGCATTCCTGATAGACCTAAGAAGTGTTGTGGGAAGAATGTTATGTTTACACCCACAAATATAGTAGCAAAATGAATTTTAGATCAGGTACCGTGTAATGTATAGCCTGAAAATAGAGGGAATCAGTGAACAAACCCTCCTATAATAGCAAAGACTGCTCCTATTGATAATACGTAGTGAAAGTGCGCCACTACGTAATATGTGTCGTGAAGAACGATGTCCAGTGATGAGTTGGCAAGGACAATTCCCGTTAGACCTCCCACCGTAAATAAGAAGATGAAGCCTAGGGCTCATAATATAGCAGGTGACCATTTGATATTGCCTCCGTGAAGCGTAGCTAGTCAGCTAAAAACTTTTACTCCGGTGGGAATAGCGATAATTATTGTAGCTGATGTAAAGTATGCTCGGGTATCAACGTCTATTCCTACGGTGAATATATGGTGGGCTCATACGATAAAACCCAAGAAGCCGATGGATATTATAGCTCAGACCATACCTATATAGCCAAAGGGTTCTTTTTTGCCTGAGTAGTATGCTACGATGTGGGAAATTATGCCGAAGCCCGGAAGAATCAGGATGTAGACTTCGGGGTGCCCGAAGAATCAAAATAAGTGTTGATATAGGATAGGATCACCACCTCCTGCAGGATCAAAGAAAGTTGTATTAAGGTTACGGTCAGTCAGGAGTATTGTGATCCCTGCTGCCAGGACGGGTAAAGATAATAGTAAAAGAACAGCTGTAATTATTACAGATCATACAAATAAGGGAGTTTGATATTGTGATATGGCGGGAGGCTTTATGTTTATTACTGTTGTGATGAAGTTAATAGCTCCTAGGATAGAGGATACACCTGCTAGGTGTAAGGAGAAAATTGTTAAATCTACAGATGCTCCTGCGTGGGCCAAATTTCCGGCTAAAGGAGGATAAACTGTTCATCCTGTTCCTGCGCCTGATTCTACTATTGAGGAGGCAAGAAGGAGTAGGAATGATGGTGGAAGGAGTCAAAAGCTCATATTATTTATTCGTGGAAATGCTATATCAGGGGCTCCAATCATTAAGGGTACAAGTCAGTTTCCGAAGCCTCCAATTATGATGGGTATAACTATGAAGAAAATTATGACGAAAGCGTGAGCTGTTACTACTACATTGTAGATTTGATCATCTCCTAGTAAGGTCCCTGGTTGACCAAGTTCGGCCCGGATAAGGAGACTGAGAGCTGTACCTACTATTCCTGCTCAAGCACCAAATAATAAGTAGAGGGTTCCAATATCTTTGTGATTTGTTGAGTAAAGTCAACGGTTGATGAACATGGGTAGAATGGCTGAGCAAGCATTAGACTGTAAATCTAAAGACAGAGGAAGTCCTCTTTTTACCAAGTCCTGAGGTGGCTACCACGTTGAATTGCAAGTTCAAAGAAGCAGCTTCAATACTGCCGGGGCTTCTCCCGCCTTTTTTCCCTGAGAGGCGGGAGAAGTAGATTGAAGCCAGTTGACTAGGGTATTTAGCTGTTAACTAAATTTTCGTGGGGTTGGAGCCCACCGGTCTAGTTAGGGGTTTAGCTTAATTAAAGTAGTTGATTTGCGTTCAGTTGATGTAAGATAGATTCTTGCAACCCTTATGGGCAGAAATTAAGCATGTGTTTGCTTTCTTAGGGCTTTGAAGGCTCTTGGTCTGTTTAACCTAAATTTCTAGTATAGGATTGAAAAGGTTGGTGATAGAGGGAGGGATAAAGTGGACAGGATAATTAGGGGTGGTATGAGTTGGGTTTGCTTTGTGGTTTGAAGTTGTCATTTTATTTTTGTATTGTTGAATGTGGGAAATAGGGTTAGGGAAGTACTGTAGATTAGTCGCATATAGAAGTATAGGTTTAGGAGTGCCATAATGGCGATGATTGTGGCTACAGTGATGTTGTTGTTTTTTGAGAGTTCTTGGATGATAGCTCACTTGGGCAGGAAGCCTGTGAGTGGGGGGAGCCCTCCGAGGGATAGTAGAGCGATTATAATTGTTAGAGTAATTATTGGGGTTTTATTTCATAGGCTTGATAGTGTTAGCATGGTAGTGTTTGTGTTTAGATTTAGAATAGTGAACATGATAATGGTTAATGCTAGGTAGATAAATAGGTTTAGTACAGTTAGGGATGGGCAGAATGTGAGAATAGCTATTATTCAGCCTATGTGGGCAATGGATGAATAGGCTAGGATTTTTCGTAATTGTGTTTGGTTGAGGCCTCCTCAACCTCCTACTAGGATTGATGAGATGGCAATTAGTAGGAGAATATTTAGGTTTGTTCATGGGTGGATTTGGAGTATAATGGAAATTGGGGCTAGTTTTTGTCATGTTAGGAGGAGTATACCTGTTATCAGTGAGATGCCTTGTGTAACTTCAGGAACTCAAAAGTGGAAAGGGGTTATTCCTAGTTTTATTGTTAGTGCAATAGTGGTCGTGAGGGGGGTTAGTTGATTATGGGAGTTAATGATATTTCATTGTCCGGAGTGTATAGCGTTGAATACGATGGTAAATATTAGTAGTATGGAGGCTGTTGTTTGTACGAGGAAATATTTTGTGGCTGCTTCTGTTGATCGGGGTTTATAGTTTTTTATTAGGATTGGGATAATGCTTAGTATATTGATTTCTAGGCCGATCCACATTAGAAGTCAGTGTGAGCCAATTATTGTTAGTATTGTTCCTGTGAAGATTGAAATTATAATTAGTGGAAGGATTGTGGGTTTGACTAGTATGGGAAGGATGTAAACCAACATTTTCGGGGTATGGGCCCAATAGCTTATTTAGCTGACCTTACTGTTGTAGGATATGGTGTATATTGGTAGCACGATGGATTTTGAATCCTTAGGAGCGGGTTCAAGGCCTGCAATTCTAGAAATAAGGGGGTTAAACCTCTATTATTTACTCTATCAAAGTAACTCTTTTGTCAGACATATTTCTATATTTGTGGGGGGATATATGAGGCTAGGATTGGAAGGGAAATGTGTCATATGCATAATGCTAGAGTCAGTGGAAGGAAATTTTTTCATAATAGATGTATGAGTTGATCATATCGGAATCGTGGGTATGATGCTCGAATTCATAGAAATAGTGTAGTTAGTAGGAGGGCTTTGGTGGCGAAGTTTGTTGTATATATTTCTGGTATGTCGGGTTTGTACAGTGTTCCTAGGAAAAGTATAGTTGTTAGGGCATTTATTATGATGATATTGGTGTATTCTGCCATGAAGAATAGGGCGAAGGGGCCTGCGGCGTATTCTACGTTAAAGCCTGATACTAGTTCAGATTCTCCTTCTGTTAGGTCGAAAGGGGCTCGGTTTGTTTCTGCTAGAGTGGAGATAAATCATATTATGGCTAAGGGTCAGGATGGAATAATAAGTCATAGGCGTTCTTGGGTTGTAGTAAGGGTAGAGAGGGTAAATGACCCGTTTGTTAGGAGAATTGATAGTAGGATGATGGCTAGGGTGACTTCATATGAGATTGTCTGAGCTACTGCTCGTAGGGCGCCAATTAGGGCGTATTTGGAGTTGGATGCTCAGCCTGATCAGAGAATTGAGTATACGGCTAAGCTTGACGTAGCTAGAATAAATAAGAGTCCCATATTTAAATTAATTAGTGGATATGGTATTGGCAGGGGAGTTCACATGATGAGTGCGATGAATAGAGCTAGTGTTGGTGCAGTGACGTAGAGTAATGTGGAGGAGGCTAGGGGTTGTAGGGGTTCTTTGATGAATAGTTTTATTGCATCGGCGAAGGGTTGAAGTAATCCGTGCGGGCCTACGGTATTGGGACCTTTGCGGAGTTGTATATAGCCTAGGATTTTTCGTTCAATTAGTGTAAAGAAAGCTATGGCTGTGATAATGGGGATAATTAGTAGGAGGAGATTGGTGAAGAATATATATTAAGAAGAGGAGTTGAACCTCTGGATATAAAGTCTTAAGTTTTATGCATTTGCCGGGCTCTGCCATCTTAATAAGCCCTAGTCTTGGGCAGGGTGTTGAGTTAGTTGCTAGATTAAGTGTCCATCATCTATTGAGGTTGAGAGCGCTCTATTGAGTTGGCTTTATCTCTCTTGTCCTTTCGTACTGGGAGAGATATTAAATAGATAGAAACCGACCTGGATTGCTCCGGTCTGAACTCAGATCACGTAGGACTTTAACCGTTGAACAAACGGACCGTTAATAGCGGTTGCACCATTGGGGTGTCCTGATCCAACATCGAGGTCGTAAACCCTATTGTCGATATGAACTCTATAATAGGATTGCGCTGTTATCCCTAGGGTAACTTGTTCCGTTGATCAAATTAAATTTGGGTCAGTTGGTTTGCTGGTGCTTTGACTGGTAATGTCTAAGCTGGTTTGTTCGGAGGTTTGATTATGCTCCGAGGTCACCCCAACCAAAATTTTTAGCTCAGGGGTAGTAGTTGTTTATGTCCTTATTGGATTATTGGGTATACTTATTTGGGCTAATAATTTAAGCTCCATAGGGTCTTCTCGTCTTATTAGGATATTCCCGCCTCTTCACGGGGAGGTCAATTTCACTGATTGAAAGTAGGAGACAGTTTAACCCTCGTGTGGCCGTTCATTCTAGTCCTTAATTAGAGAACAAATGATTATGCTACCTTTGCACGGTCAGGATACCGCGGCCGTTAAACGCATGTCACTGGGCAGGCAGTGCCTCCGATACTGGTAATGCTGGAGGTGATGTTTTTGGTAAACAGGCGGGGTTAGGTTTTGCCGAATTCCTTTTACTTTTTTTAATCTTTCCTTGATGCACGCCTGTGTTGGGTTAACAATTGTTTTTAGTAATGAATTTATAAGGTGGGTATATTTAATTTTATTGTTAATTATCGGTGGGTATCCGGTCCGGTATAAGCTTGTGCTAGGAGAATAGGATTCTCGTTACTTATATTAACAGTATTGCTTCTATTTAGTAATAGAATGGTTCAGTTATTTGGTAGGAGGTCGTTGTAGGGTTAAGAAATTAAGGTGTATTGTGTGTTGAGCTTGAACGCTTTCTTTATTGGTGGCTGCTTTTAGGCCAACGATGGGGTAGGGGCTGTTTACTCTCTACTGAAGGTTGTAGCCTATTCCAAAGAGCTGTACCTCTTTGGATAAGCGTTTGAATTAACAAGGGGTTTAAGTGAGTTACTTCAGGTTAATTTAAGGCTGAACTGAAATTCTTTTCTGAACAACCAGCTATCGCCAAGCTCGTTAGGCCTTTCACCTCTACTCATAAATCTTCTCACTATTTTGCTACATGGATGAGTTGGTTCTTAGGTAACTGTTCATGAGTAGCTCGTTTGGTTTCGGGTATTCTGGCTTAAATTCTTTTCGTCGGACTGTTCTAGTTAAGTCATTATGCAAAAGGTACAAGGGATAAACTTTGCTTTTATGAACTTTAAATTGTTCTTTCATCTTTCCCTTGCGGTACTTTTTCTATGGCGCTGGGTAAAATTTCTATCTCCTATACTATTAATAATTCTAGTGAATGTTTTAGTTAAGGGTATATGAGGTTTATTGAGGGTATGGGAGGTTAGGCTAGTTTTAGTTTCAAAGTGTCACGTTAATTGTGAAGTCTTCTGGGTGTAGGCCGGATGCTTTAGGTTTAAGCTACACTTTGATTTTTTTCCAAGCACACTTTCCAGTATGCTTACCTTGTTACGACTTATCTCCTCTTGTATTATGTTTCTTGTGTTTAGGGAACTAGTTATGTAAGGGTTGAGGAGGGTGACGGGCGGTGTGTACGTGCTTCATGGCCTTGTTCAATCAAGCTCTCTATTCTCGATTTACTACTAAATCCTCCTTTAGTTCCTAGTTTCATAGGGCTTTGGTGGGATGATGTTCTGTAAGTAGAAAATGTAGCCCATTTCTTTCCACTCCATGGACTACACCTTGACCTAACGTTTTTATGTTAAATGTTTGTGCTTACTTTGTAGCCTTGATAGGGTTTGCTGGGGATGGCGGTATATAGGTTGGATTAGCAAGGGGTGGTGAGGTTTATCGGGGTTTATCGATTATAGAACAGGCTCCTCTAGAGGGAATTAAAGCACCGTCAAGTCCTTTAAGTTTTAAGCTATTGCTTGTAGTATTCTGGCGAGTGATTTTGTTTATTAGTCACTTAAGTTTATGGCCAAGCATAGTGGGGTATCTAATCCCAGTTTGAGCCTTGGCTTTCGTGTTTTCAGAGTGTTAAAGTCACTTTCGTGGGTTATTTTGTTTTAGCTGGGGCATTTTACGGCTTAGATAAAATTTAACTTTATTTTTGGTATTCTAAAACACACTTTACGCCGTCTTTATTAGTTTGGGTTAATCGTATGACCGCGGTGGCTGGCACGAAATTTACCAACCCTTATTTCAGTATAGCTTAGTCGAACTTTCGTTTATTGCTTAAATTTTGTCACTGCTGTATCCCGTGGGGGTGTGGTTTAGCAAGGCGTGAAGAGCTGCCGTTTGGCGTGCTTGATGCCTGCTCCTTTTGATTATGCAATTTAGAGGGCATTCTCACTGGTGCGCGGTTACTTGCATGTGTAATCTTACTGACAACTAATAGTAAGGCTGGGACCAAACCTGTATGTTTATGGAGCGTGTAGCTCATCTAGGCATTTTCAGTGCCTTACTTTTTAAATTAAGCTACATTAAC